GTCCTTGTAGCTTATCTAAAGCATGACGCTGAAGACGTCAAGATGGTCGCTACACGCACCCAAGGACAAAAGACTTAGTCCTAACCTTACCGTTGGTTGTTGCTAGGTATATACATGCGAGTATCCGCGTTCCAGTGTAGACGCCCTGGGTACCCTAACTTAGGTCGACAGGAGCAGGTATCAGGCACACCAATTCATCCGTAGCCCAAAACGCCTTGCAATTGCCACGCCCCCACGGGTTCTCAGCAGTAGTTAACATTAAGCAATGAGTGTAAACTTGACTTAGCCATAGCAAATCCAGGGTCGGTAAATCCTGTGCCAGCCACCGCGGTCATACAGGAGACCCAAGTCAACGTTATAACGGCGTAAAGTGTGGTCACATGTTATCCAAAGTAGCTAAGATTAAAAAGCAACTGAGCCGTCGCAAGCTAAAGATGCCCATAAGGCCTCCACCAAAGAAGATCTTAGACAAACGATTTATTGAAACCCACGAAAGCCAGGGCCCAAACTGGGATTAGATACCCCACTATGCCTGGCCCTAAATCTTGATGCTCGATCTTACCGGAGCATCCGCCCGAGAACTACGAGCACAAACGCTTAAAACTCTAAGGACTTGGCGGTGTTCCAAACCCACCTAGAGGAGCCTGTTCTGTAATCGATGATCCACGATATACCTGACCATTCCTTGCCCGAACAGCCTATATACCGCCGTCGCCAGCCCACCCAGCATGAAGGCCCAACAGTGGACGCAATAGCCATATCCCGCTAATAAGACAGGTCAAGGTATAGCCTATGGAATGGAAGCAATGGGCTACATTTTCTAAGCTAGAACACAACGGCAAAGGGACATGAAACTGTCCCTGGAAGGCGGATTTAGCAGTAAAGTGGGACAATCGAGCCCTCTTTAAGCCGGCCCTGGAGCACGTACATACCGCCCGTCACCCTCCTCAAAAGCCCCCCCCCCCCATAACTAATAAGCTACACAGCCAAAGAGGAGGTAAGTCGTAACAAGGTAAGTGTACCGGAAGGTGCACTTAGACTACACCAAGACGTAGCTTTAACGAAAGCATTCAGCTTACGCCTGAAAGATATCTGCTCACACCAGATCGTCTTGATGCCAAACTCTAGCCCAACATACATAACCCAGAATAACTAATCTACTACCCCAAACTTAACTAAAGCATTTATTAGTCCCAGTATAGGCGATAGAAAAGACACCTTTTGGAGCGATAGAGATCACGTACCGTAAGGGAAAGATGAAATAGCAATGAAAAAATAAGCTAAAAACAGCAAAGATCAACCCTTGTACCTTTTGCATCATGGTCTAGCAAGAAAAACCAAGCAAAATGAATTAAAGTTTGCCACCCCGAAACCCAAGCGAGCTACTTACGAGCAGCTAATATTGAGCGAACCCGTCTCTGTTGCAAAAGAGTGGGATGACTTGTTAGTAGAGGTGAAAAGCCAATCGAGCTGGGTGATAGCTGGTTGCCTGTGAAACGAATCTAAGTTCACTCTTAATTCTTCTCCAAGGAACATAAAAACCCCAATGAAGCGAATTAAGGGCTATTTAAAGGAGGTACAGCTCCTTTAAAAAAGAATACAATCTCTACGAGCGGATAAATAATTAAACGACAGAATTACTGTGGGCCCTCAAGCAGCCATCAACAAAGAGTGCGTTAAAGCTCTGTACTCTAAAAATACAAGAACTACATGACTCCCTCCTCACTAACAGGCTAACCTATGACAATAGGAGAATTAATGCTAGAATGAGTAACCAGGGTTCTCCCTCTTCGACGCAAGCTTACATCAGTACATTATTAACAAGCCACCATATACGATCAATCCAACAAGCACAGTATTAAGTATCTTGTTAACCCGACAGAGGAGCGTCCATTAAGAAAGATTAAAACCTGTAAAAGGAACTAGGCAAACACGTCAAGGCCCGACTGTTTACCAAAAACATAGCCTTCAGCAAACCCACAGACAAGTATTGAAGGTGATGCCTGCCCGGTGACCTGATGTTTAACGGCCGCGGTATCCTAACCGTGCAAAGGTAGCGCAATCAATTGTCCCGTAAATCGGGACTTGTATGAATGGCTAAACGAGGTCTTAACTGTCTCTTACAGGCAATCGGTGAAATTGATCTCCCTGTGCGAAAGCAGGGATGCACACATAAGACGAGAAGACCCTGTGGAACTTCAAAAACAGCGACCACCCCAAAATACATCTACCCCCACCCCGGGCTCACTTATCCCACGGGCTACTGGTTCGCATTTTTTCGGTTGGGGCGACCTTGGAGCAAAACAGAACCTCCAAAAATTAGACCAAACCTCTAGACTGAGAGCAACACCTCTACGTGCTAATAGCACCCAGACCCAATATAATTGATCAATGGACCAAGCTACCCCAGGGATAACAGCGCAATCTCCTCCGAGAGTCCATATCGACGAGGAGGTTTACGACCTCGATGTTGGATCAGGACATCCTAGTGGTGCAGCCGCTACTAAGGGTTCGTTTGTTCAACGATTAACAGTCCTACGTGATCTGAGTTCAGACCGGAGTAATCCAGGTCGGTTTCTATCTATGATGAACTCTTCCCAGTACGAAAGGATAGGAAAAGTGAGGCCAATACCACAAGCAAGCCTTCGCCTTAAGTAATGAAACCAACTAAATTACAAAAGGCTATCACTCCACCCACGTCCTAGAAAAGGACTAGCTAGCGTGGCAGAGCTCGGTAAATGCAAAAGGCTTAAGTCCTTTAACTCAGAGGTTCAAATCCTCTCCCTAGCTTTACTTTTCTCCCATCACACCATGACCAACTACCCCCTCTTAATCAACCTCATCATGGCCCTCTCCTACGCTCTACCCATTTTAGTAGCAGTAGCCTTCCTTACACTAGTAGAACGAAAAATTCTAAGTTACATGCAGGGTCGAAAAGGCCCAAACATTGTTGGCCCATTTGGACTGCTTCAACCCCTAGCAGATGGCGTAAAACTATTCATCAAAGAGCCCATCCGGCCCTCATCATCTTCTCCAATCCTCTTTATTGCAACCCCCATACTAGCTCTTCTCCTAGCAATCTCAATTTGAATCCCCCTACCCCTGCCATTTTCCCTAGTAGACCTCAATCTAGGCCTACTATTCTTACTAGCCATGTCCAGCCTAGCAGTATACTCAATCCTATGATCAGGTTGAGCTTCAAACTCAAAATATGCTTTGATCGGAGCCCTACGAGCGGTAGCCCAAACCATTTCCTATGAGGTCACCCTAGCAATCATCCTCCTATCCATCATCCTCATCAGCGGAAATTACACCCTTGGCACTCTTGCAACCACCCAAGAACCTCTTTACCTAATTTTCTCCTGCTGACCCTTAGCCATAATATGATACGTATCGACACTTGCTGAAACAAACCGCGCCCCCTTCGACCTAACAGAAGGTGAATCAGAACTAGTATCCGGATTTAACGTAGAGTACGCAGCAGGACCCTTTGCCCTATTTTTCCTAGCTGAATACGCCAACATCATACTTATAAACACACTAACCGCCATCCTATTCTTCAACCCAAGCATTTTCAACCTGCCCCAAGAGCTCTTCCCCATCGCACTAGCCACAAAAGCTCTTCTCCTATCAGCAGGCTTCCTATGAGTCCGCGCCTCCTACCCGCGATTCCGATATGACCAACTAATGCACCTACTATGAAAAAACTTCCTACCACTCACCCTAGCCCTATGTTTATGACATATCAGCATGCCTATTTGCTATGCGGGCCTGCCTCCTTACTTATAAGCCCAGAGGAAATGTGCCTGAACACCTAAGGGTCACTATGATAAAGTGAACATAGAGGTATACCAGCCCTCTCATTTCCTAACCTCTAGAAAAGCAGGAATTGAACCTACACTAGAGAGATCAAAACCCTCCATACTCCCCTTATATTATTTTCTAGTAGGGTCAGCTAAACAAGCTATCGGGCCCATACCCCGAAAATGATGGTTCAACTCCTTCCCCTGCTAATGAACCCCCAAGCAAAACTAATCTTCACCATCAGCCTTCTTCTAGGAACAGCTATCACAACCTCAAGCAACCACTGAATCATAGCCTGAGCCGGCCTTGAAATCAACACCCTCGCTATCCTCCCACTAATCTCCAAATCCCACCATCCTCGAGCCATCGAAGCCGCAACCAAATACTTTTTAGTACAAGCAACTGCCTCTACTTTACTACTATTCTCCAGCATAACCAACGCATGATATACCGGACAGTGAGATATTACCCAATTAACCCACCCCATCTCCTGCCTAATCCTAACCTCTGCCATTGCAATAAAACTAGGACTAGTCCCATTCCACTTTTGATTCCCCGAAGTCCTTCAAGGAGCACCACTCACAACCGGGCTACTTCTAGCCACAGTCATGAAATTTCCCCCAATCACATTATTCTTTTTAACCTCTCACTCTTTAAACCCAACTCTACTAACTTGCATAGCCATTCTCTCTGCTGCTCTTGGCGGATGAATAGGACTTAACCAGACCCAGATCCGAAAAATCCTAGCTTTCTCTTCTATCGCCCACCTAGGCTGAATGACCATTATTATCTCTTTTGACCCAAAACTAACTTTACTGAACTTCTACATCTACAGCCTCATAACTGCAGCCACTTTTCTAGCCCTAAACTCAATCAAAGCTTTAAAACTAACAACCCTCATAACAACATGAACAAAAACTCCCTCATTAAACGCAATACTATTCTTAACCCTACTCTCCCTAGCAGGTCTCCCTCCCCTCACAGGCTTTCTGCCCAAATGATTAATCATTCAAGAACTAACTAAGCAAAGCATAGCCCCAGCAGCAACCGTAATCTCCCTTTTATCCCTACTAGGCCTATTCTTTTACCTCCGCCTCGCATACTGCACCACAATCACATTACCTCCACACACCACAAATCACATGAAACAATGACATACTAACAAACCAACCCACATCACAATCGCCATTTTAACCACCCTATCTACTATACTTCTACCTATCTCCCCTTTAATCTACCCTTTATCATAAGAAGCTTAGGTTCACCCAAACCGGAAGCCTTCAAAGCCTCAAACAAGAGTTAGACCCTCTTAGCTTCTGCTAAAACCCGCAGGACACTACCCTGCATCTCCTAAGTGCAAACCAGGTACTTTAACTTAAGCTAGGGCTTTAACTCCACCACTAGACAGATGGGCTTCGATCCCATAATCTTATAGTTAACAGCTATATGCCCCAACCAACAGGCTTCTGCCTAACAGACTCCGGCACATTATCAATGCGCATCTACGAGCTTGCAACTCATCATGAACTTCACTACAGAGTCGATAAGAAGAGGAATTGAACCTCTGTAAAAAGGACTACAGCCTAACGCTTATACACTCAGCCATCTTACCTATGACATTCATCAACCGGTGACTATTCTCAACCAACCACAAAGATATCGGTACCCTTTACCTAATCTTCGGCGCATGAGCTGGTATAGTAGGCACTGCCTTAAGCCTCCTCATCCGAGCAGAATTAGGCCAACCAGGCGCCCTCCTAGGTGACGACCAAGTCTACAACGTCGTCGTAACCGCCCATGCTTTCGTAATAATCTTCTTCATAGTTATACCCATCATAATCGGAGGATTCGGAAACTGACTAGTCCCACTAATAATTGGAGCCCCAGACATAGCCTTCCCCCGAATGAACAACATAAGCTTCTGACTACTACCCCCATCCTTCCTCTTACTACTAGCCTCCTCAACAGTAGAAGCAGGGGTAGGAACTGGATGAACAGTATACCCACCCTTAGCTGGCAACCTAGCACACGCCGGAGCTTCAGTAGACCTGGCCATTTTTTCGCTCCATCTAGCAGGTATTTCCTCTATCCTAGGTGCTATCAACTTCATCACAACAGCAATTAACATAAAACCACCAGCCCTATCACAATATCAAACTCCCCTGTTCGTCTGATCCGTATTAATCACCGCTGTTCTGCTCCTCCTATCCCTCCCAGTCCTAGCCGCTGGAATCACTATGCTACTAACCGACCGCAACCTCAATACCACTTTTTTCGACCCAGCAGGAGGAGGAGACCCAGTTCTCTACCAACACCTCTTCTGATTCTTCGGTCACCCAGAAGTCTACATCCTAATCTTACCAGGATTCGGCATCATTTCTCACGTCGTAGCCTACTACGCAGGCAAAAAAGAACCATTCGGCTACATAGGAATAGTATGAGCCATACTATCCATCGGTTTCCTAGGCTTTATCGTATGAGCCCACCATATGTTTACGGTAGGAATAGACGTAGACACTCGAGCATACTTCACATCTGCAACTATAATCATCGCCATCCCAACAGGAATCAAAGTATTCAGCTGACTTGCAACCCTACACGGCGGTATCATCAAATGAGAACCACCCATGCTATGAGCCTTAGGCTTTATCTTCCTATTCACTATCGGAGGCCTAACAGGTATCGTCCTAGCCAACTCTTCCCTAGACATCGCACTACACGACACTTACTACGTAGTAGCACACTTCCACTATGTCCTATCTATAGGAGCAGTATTTGCAATCCTAGCAGGATTCACTCACTGATTCCCCCTGTTCACAGGTTACACACTCCACTCTACATGAGCTAAAACTCACTTTGGAGTGATGTTCGTAGGCGTCAACCTCACTTTCTTCCCACAGCACTTCCTAGGCCTAGCTGGCATGCCACGACGATACTCAGACTACCCAGACGCTTACACTCTATGAAACACCATCTCCTCAGTAGGGTCACTCATCTCTATAACAGCAGTAATCATGCTAGTGTTCATGATCTGAGAAGCCTTTGCATCAAAACGCAAAGCTCTCCAGCCAGAACTAACAAACACCAACATCGAATGAATTCACGGATGCCCACCTCCGTTCCACACCTTCGAAGAACCCGCCTTTGTCCAAGTCCAAGAAAGGAAGGAGTTGAACCCCCATACGTTGGTTTCAAGCCAACTGCATAAACCACTTATGCTTCTTTCTCATAAGAGGCGTTAGTAAAACTATTACATAACCTTGTCAAGGTTAAATTACAGATGAAACTTCTGTACACCTCTACTTAAACATGGCAAACCACTCACAACTAAGCTTCCAAGATGCCTCATCACCTATCATAGAAGAACTGATACAATTCCACGACCACACCATAATGGTCGCTCTTGCTATTTGCAGCCTTGTCCTCTACCTCTTAACCCTAATACTAACAGAAAAACTGTCATCAAACACAGTTGACGCACAAGCAATCGAACTCGTCTGAACAATCCTCCCAGCCATTGTCCTAATCACACTAGCCCTACCATCCCTACGAATCCTATACATAATAGACGAAATCAACGAACCAGACCTTACTCTAAAAGCCATTGGCCACCAATGATACTGAACTTACGAATACACTGACTTTAAAGACCTCACATTTGACTCCTACATAATCCCAACAGCAGATTTACCCTTAGGCCACTTCCGCCTACTAGAAGTAGACCATCGTGTCATCGTCCCCACACATTCCACCGTCCGAGTTATTGTCACTGCTGATGATGTCCTACACTCATGAGCCGTGCCAAGCCTAGGCGTAAAAACCGACGCAATCCCTGGACGTCTAAACCAAACTTCCTTCCTGGCCTCCCGACCTGGAGTCTACTACGGCCAATGCTCAGAAATTTGTGGAGCAAACCACAGCTTCATGCCAATTGTAGTAGAATCTGTCCCACTCGCCAACTTTGAAAGCTGATCCTCTCTGTTATCATCCTAACCATTAAGAAGCTATGCAACAGCATTAGCCTTTTAAGCTAAAGAAAGAGGAAAACTCCTCCTTAATGATATGCCACAACTTAACCCAAACCCTTGATTTTTTATCATGATTACTACATGACTCACATATTCCCTCATTATCCAACCTAAACTCCTAGCATTTGTAACCACCAACCCCCCATCTAGCAAAACACCCACAACTCCAAACACAACCCCCTGAACCTGACCATGAACCTAAGCTTCTTCGACCAATTCTCAAGCCCCTCCCTCCTAGGAATTCCATTAATCCTCATCGCAACAGCATTCCCAGCCTTATTAATCCCCTCCCCAGGTAACCGTTGAATTACAAGCCGCCTCTCCACCCTACAATTATGACTTATCAATCTAATCACAAAACAACTAATAACCCCTCTAGACAAAAAAGGTCACAAATGAGCCCTAATCCTAACATCACTAATAATTTTCCTCTTGCTAATCAACCTCCTAGGCCTACTACCCTACACCTTCACCCCAACTACCCAACTATCTATAAACCTAGCCCTAGCTTTCCCCCTATGACTCGCCACCCTCCTAACAGGCTTACGCAACCAACCCACTGCTTCCCTAGGCCACTTACTACCAGAAGGAACCCCAACTCCCCTAATCCCAGCCCTAATCATAATCGAAACAACAAGCCTACTCATTCGACCACTAGCTTTAGGCGTCCGCCTAACAGCCAACCTCACAGCGGGCCATCTACTAATCCAACTCATCTCCACAGCCACAGTAGCCCTATACTCAACAATACCAGCAGTCTCCCTACTCACCCTACTAGTCCTATTCCTTTTAACCTTACTAGAAGTAGCCGTAGCTATAATCCAAGCTTACGTCTTTGTCCTACTGCTAAGCCTGTACCTTCAAGAAAACATCTAACCCCAATGGCACACCAAGCACACTCATACCACATAGTAGATCCCAGCCCATGACCCATCCTAGGAGCCGCTGCTGCCCTCCTGACCACCTCAGGCCTAACAATATGATTCCACTCTCGCACCCCATACCTCCTAATCATTGGCTTACTAACAACCGCCCTCGTCATATTCCAATGATGACGTGACATTGTACGAGAAAGTACGTTCCAAGGCCACCATACCCCTACTGTCCAAAAAGGACTTCGATACGGCATAGTCCTATTTATCGCCTCAGAAGCTTTCTTTTTCTTCGGCTTTTTCTGAGCTTTTTTCCACTCAAGCCTAGCCCCCGCTCTAGAACTGGGAGGACAATGACCCCCAGTCGGAATCAAACCCCTAGACCCAATAGAAGTCCCCCTCCTTAACACCGCCATCCTCTTAGCCTCCGGCGTTACAGTAACATGAGCCCACCACAGCATCACAGAAGCCCTCCGAAAACAAGCAATCCAAGCCCTCACCCTCACTGTCCTTCTGGGCTTCTACTTCACCGCCCTACAAGCAATAGAATACTACGAAGCCCCATTTTCCATCGCAGACGGAGTATACGGTTCTACATTCTTTGTCGCCACTGGATTCCACGGCCTGCACGTCATCATTGGCACTACCTTCCTCCTAGTATGCCTTCTGCGACTAATCAAATACCACTTCACATCAGGTCACCACTTTGGTTTCGAAGCAGCAGCCTGATACTGACATTTCGTAGACGTTGTTTGACTATTCCTCTACGTATCTATCTACTGATGAGGATCTTACTCTTCTAGTATACTAATTACAATCGACTTCCAATCCTTAGAATCTGGTTCAAACCCAGAGAAGAGTAATGAACATAATTATCTTCATAATCTCTATGTCACTAGCACTAAGCATCGCCCTAACCCTACTAAACTTCTGACTAGCCCAAATAAACCCTGACCCAGAAAAACTATCCCCATACGAATGCGGCTTCGACCCCCTAGGATCTGCTCGACTACCATTCTCTATCCGATTTTTCCTAGTAGCAATTATATTCCTCTTATTCGACTTAGAAATTGCCCTCCTACTACCACTCCCATGAGCTACCCAACTACAAGACCCTACCTCTACTTTAATCTGAGCCACTATTTTAATTCTTCTCCTCACCCTAGGACTTATCCACGAATGAGCCCAAGGAGGCCTAGAATGAGCTGAATAGTAGAAAGTTAGTCTAACTAAGACAGTTGATTTCGGCTCAACAAATTATAGTAACCACCCTATAACTTTCTTAATGACCCTACTCCACTTAAGCTTCTACTCTGCTTTCACCCTAAGCGCCCTAGGACTAGCATTCCACCGAACCCACCTAATCTCAGCCCTACTATGCCTAGAAAGCATAATACTATCAATATATGTAGCCCTATCAATATGACCTATCCAAACACAATCATCAGCCTCAACCATTCTACCAATCTTCATATTGACTTTCTCTGCATGCGAAGCAGGGACTGGACTAGCCCTACTTGTAGCCTCCACCCGCACCCACGGCTCCGACCACCTACACAACTTCAATCTCCTACGATGCTAAAAATCATACTACCAACTATTATACTACTCCCCCTAACATTCCTATCCCCACGTAAACACCTATGAACCAACACTACAGCATACAGCCTGCTAATCGCCGCTATCAGCCTACAATGACTAGTTCCAACCTACTACCCAAGCAAAACTCTAACCCTTTGATCATCCGTAGACCAAATCTCCTCTCCCCTATTAGTGCTTTCCTGCTGACTTCTCCCCCTCATAATCATAGCAAGCCAAAACCACCTAGAGCAAGAACCCACTTCACGCAAACGAACCTTCATCACAACAATAATTTTAGCTCAACCCTTCATCCTCCTAGCCTTTTCATCCTCAAACCTAATACTCTTCTACATTGCATTCGAAGCCACTCTAATCCCAACCCTCATCCTCATTACCCGATGAGGTAGCCAACCAGAACGATTAAACGCAGGCATCTACCTGTTATTCTACACGCTCGCCAGTTCCCTCCCACTATTAATTACAATCATTCACCTACACAATCAAATTGGTACCCTATACTTCCCAATACTCAAACTCCACCACCCAATAATAACCCACTCATGAACAAACCTCATATCCAGCCTAGCTCTCCTTATCGCTTTCATAGTCAAAGCCCCACTATACGGCCTACACCTTTGACTGCCTAAAGCCCATGTAGAAGCCCCAATTGCAGGCTCTATACTTCTCGCCGCCCTCCTATTAAAACTAGGAGGATATGGCATTATGCGAATCACCATCCTGGTAAACCCCTCACTAAACAACCTCCACTACCCATTCATCACCCTAGCACTATGAGGCGCACTAATGACTAGCGCCATCTGCCTACGACAAATCGACCTAAAATCATTAATCGCCTACTCCTCCGTCAGCCACATGGGCCTAGTAATCGCCGCAACTATAATCCAAACCCAATGAGCATTCTCCGGAGCAATAATCCTAATAATCGCACACGGACTAACCTCTTCAATACTATTCTGCTTAGCTAACACCAACTATGAGCGAACTCACAGCCGAATCCTCCTACTCACACGAGGACTTCAACCACTCCTCCCCCTCATAGCTATTTGATGACTATTAGCAAACCTAACAAACATAGCTCTCCCACCAACAATCAACTTAATAGCCGAATTAACCATCGTAATTGCTCTATTCAACTGATCTTCACTCACTATCATCCTAACAGGAACAGCAATCTTTCTAACCGCCTCATACACCCTATACATGCTGATAATAACACAACGAGGAGCCCTTCCATCCCACATCACATCCATCCAAAACTCCTCAACACGAGAGCACCTCCTCATAGCCCTCCACATAATCCCCATAGCCCTTCTCATCCTCAAACCCCAATTAATCTCAGGAATCCCCATATGCAAGCATAGTTTTAATTCAAACATTAGACTGTGATCCTAAAAATAGAAGTTAAAATCTTCTTGCTCGCCGAGGGGAGGTTGAACCAACAAGAACTGCTAATTCTCGCATCTGAGTATAAACCCTCAGTCCCCTTACTTTCAAAGGATAACAGTAATCCAATGGTCTTAGGAGCCACTCATCTTGGTGCAAATCCAAGTGAAAGTAATGGACTCCCCACTTATCCTAATCACTCTAATACTACTAACACTGACAACTCTCTCTACTCCACTCATCTTTCCCATGCTGTCAAACAGCCTCAAAAACACCCCAACCATCATCACAAACACAGTAAAAACTTCCTTCATAATCAGCCTAATCCCAATAATAATCCACATCCACTCAGGGACAGAAAGCTTAGTCCTCCTATGAGAATGAAAATTCATCATAAACTTCAAAATCCCACTTAGCTTAAAACTAGACTTCTACTCCCTAACTTTCTTTCCAATCGCCCTATTCGTATCATGATCCATCCTACAATTTGCAACCTGATACATAGCCTCAGACCCCTATATCACAAAATTCTTCACCTACTTACTACTATTCCTCATTGCAATGCTTATCTTAATTGTAGCCAACAACCTATTCGTATTATTCATCGGATGAGAAGGGGTAGGAATTATGTCTTTTCTACTAATCAGCTGATGACACGGCCGAGCAGAAGCCAACACTGCTGCCCTCCAAGCTGTGCTATACAACCGAATCGGAGATATCGGCCTCATCCTATGTATAGCATGACTAGCCTACACAATAAACACTTGAGAAATCCAACAACTACCATCCCCATCCCAAACCCCAACACTACCCCTCCTAGGCCTAATTCTAGCCGCAACAGGAAAATCCGCTCAATTCGGCCTACACCCATGACTCCCCGCCGCCATAGAAGGCCCAACCCCTGTATCCGCCCTACTACACTCCAGCACAATAGTAGTTGCCGGGATTTTCCTACTTATCCGAACCCACCCCCTACTCAACAACAACCAAAGCGCCCTCACTCTCTGCCTATGCCTTGGAGCCCTATCCACACTATTCGCAGCTACATGCGCCCTCACCCAAAATGACATCAAAAAAATTATTGCTTTTTCCACTTCAAGCCAACTAGGCTTAATAATAGTCACTATTGGATTAAACCTCCCGCAACTAGCCTTCCTACACATCTCAACACACGCATTCTTTAAAGCAATACTATTCCTATGTTCCGGCTCTATCATCCACAGCCTCAACGGAGAACAGGACATCCGAAAAATAGGAGGCCTCCAAAAAATACTTCCAACTACTACCTCTTGCCTCACCATCGGCAACCTAGCCCTAATAGGAACACCATTCCTAGCAGGCTTCTACTCAAAAGACCAAATCATCGAAAGCCTAAATACCTCTTACCTAAACGCATGAGCTCTACTTCTCACACTACTAGCTACATCATTCACCGCAGTCTACACCATCCGCCTAACCATACTCGTACAAGCTGGCTTCACACGAATCCCACCCCTCACCCCAATAAACGAAAACAACCCAGCAGTAACATCCCCAATTACCCGACTTGCACTAGGAAGCATCACAGCAGGACTCCTAATCACCTCATACATCCCACCCACAAAGACACCACCCATGACTATACCATTATCTATCAAAATTACAGCCCTAGTAGTTACAGCTCTAGGAATCGCTCTCGCCCTAGAAATATCAAAACTAACCCAAACCCTCATTCTAACCAAACAAAACCCATACCGCAACTTCTCTACCTCCCTAGGCTACTTTAACCCACTAATACACCGACTCAGCACAAAACCCCTCCTAGCCGGGGGCCAAAATGTAGCATCTCACCTTATAGACCTCTCTTGATTTAAGCTACTAGGACCGGAAGGATTAGCTCACCTCCAACTAAAAGCAGCTAAGACTGCAACCACCCTACACCCAGCCCTAATCAAAGCCTACTTAGGCTCATTTGCTTTATCCACACTCATTTTACTACTATCTACCTACAGAAAAACTAATGGCACTCAATCTTCGTAAAAACCACCCCCTACTAAAAATCGTCAACGACTCACTAATCGACCTACCAACACCATCAAACATCTCAACTTGATGAAACTTTGGATCCCTATTAGGAATCTGCTTAATCACACAAATTGTCACAGGACTATTACTAGCCATACACTACACAGCAGACACATCCCTAGCATTCACCTCTGTCGCCCACACATGCCGAAACGTTCAATTCGGCTGACTAATTCGAAACCTCCACGCAAACGGAGCCTCCTTTTTCTTTATCTGCATCTACTTCCATATCGGCCGAGGATTCTACTACGGATCGTATCTAAACAAAGAAACCTGAAACATCGGAGTTATCCTACTATTAACACTCATAGCCACTGCCTTCGTCGGGTACGTATTACCCTGAGGGCAAATATCATTCTGAGGGGCCACAGTAATTACAAACCTATTCTCAGCAATCCCATACATTGGCCAAACACTAGTAGAATGAGCATGAGGCGGATTCTCAGTAGACAACCCCACCCTAACTCGATTCTTCGCCCTCCACTTCCTTCTCCCATTCATCATTGCAGGGCTCACCCTAGTGCACCTAACCCTACTACACGAAACAGGATCAAACAACCCCCTAGGAATTCCATCAGACTGCGACAAAATCCCATTCCACCCCTACTACTCTACAAAAGACATTCTAGGCTTCGCACTCATACTAATCCTCCTTGCCTCCCTAGCCCTATTCTCACCTAACCTACTAGGAGACCCAGAAAACTTCACGCCGGCCAACCCACTAGCCACACCCCCTCACATTAAACCCGAATGATATTTCCTATTTGCCTACGCCATCCTACGATCTATCCCAAACAAACTAGGAGGCGTACTAGCCCTAGCCGCCTCAGTCCTAGTCCTCTTTCTCCTTCCCCTCCTCCACACTTCGAAACTACGCTCAATAACTTTCCGTCCCCTCTCACAAATCCTATTCTGAACCCTAGTAGCCAACCTTCTCGTCCTAACTTGAGTAGGAAGCCAACCAGTCGAACACCCATTCATCATCATCGGCCAACTAGCTTCCTTCACATACTTCACCATCATCCTGATTCTCTTCCCCCTCGTATCCATCCTAGAAAATAAAATGCTCAAACTCTAACTCTAATAGTTTATAAAAACATTGGTCTTGTAAGCCAAAGATTGAAGACTACGCCCCTTCTTAGAGTTACTCACGGAGGACCCCCCCCCCCCCCCCCCAAGCACTCTCCCAGTGCTTTCTAGGGTATGTATAACTTTGCATTGCATTATATACCCCATACGCATTCCAGTGAATGTAGGATCTTCCACATACTAACCAGGTCCATACGCCCCCGCACCCCAGTTTCCGACGCCAACGAACTTGTTGAACGGTTTGTTGCGTGACCAATCACATCTTCGTTTCAGGCACCCCTCGCCCAGGTAATCCTACCCAAAGGCTACTCGTCAAGCGTCACACGAGATCGGAACTCCTTCTTCGTACTTTACCCCCAACCAGGGATACGACTAATGTCCCAGTACACCTTTGAATGCTCCTAGACATACGTTTCGCCCACCTCCAATACACCACCTCTTCCAACGACTTTCAAGAACTCCCAAGCCAGAGAACCTGGTTATCTATTAATCGCTCTTCTCACGAGAACCGAGCTACTCAATGTCAGTTATACCCTAGTTATTGGCGTCAGGGGCATACTTTCCCTCTTACCCTCGAGGCCCTACTTGCTCTTTTGCGCCTCCCGTGGTAACTTCAGGACCATCTCCTTCCTAATCCTTTACCTACTGCCCTTCACTGATACTAGTGGTTGGTCGTGAAGACTCCCCTCTACTCTCGTTACTCCGGCATGCCGACCTCCTACACTTCGCTTCTTTTGGGGTCCTTTCAATATGCCCTTCCAGTGCGTAGCAGGAGTTATCTTCCTCTTGACATGTCCATCACATGACCGCCGCGCATATGGATCCCCCAGCCACTTCCTAAGTGTAATGGTTGAAGTATAAGTCCTACGCATACTCTGACACTGATGCACTTTGACCCCATTCATGGCCCCCGCGCCGTTTGCCTATACAGGCACTAGATAATGCAATGGTCACCGGACATATTTTTATCACTCACACTTTCCTGAGACTTAGAGCTAAACATCCATTTTTGCTGTTCATTTTTTATCTTGATTTTTTTTTCCACTCACATAATTAATAAACTTCCCACATTCTTCACATTCAACGCGATCAATTTCATCATTCATTAAACTTCAACACCATAAAGCTGAAATCACCCATCAAACATACCTTCAAGGGGAAAGGAATCAAACCTTCATCACCAACTCCCAAAGCTGGCATTTTCACTAAACTACCCCCTGACCACACACCCTATACAGCCCGAATCGCCCCACGAGACAACCCTCGCACAAGTTCCAATACCACAAACAAAGTCAACAATAAACCTCACCCACCAATTAAAAACAACCCCGCCCCCCACGAATACAAAACTGCAACCCCAGCAAAATCTAGCCGAACAAATGAAAACCCTTCATTATCCACAGTCCCCCCTTCCACCACAACCTCAAACGCTCCCCCTATAACAGCCCCTACCATAATAACTAAACTCATCCCCAAACCATATCCTACAACCCCCCAATCAGCCCACCCTTCCGGATACGGATCAGCCGCTAACGACACCGAATAAACAAACACCACCAATATCCCCCCCAAATAAACCATTACCAATACCAACGACACAAAAGATACCCCTAAACTCACTAACCAACCACATCCAGCAATAGACGCCACAACCAACCCTAACACTCCATAATAAGGAGAAGGATTAGATGCAACCGCCAGACTTCCCAGAATAAAGCATAAACCTATAAACAAAACAAATTTCATCATAATTTCTGCTCGGCTTCTCTCCGAAATCTACAGCCTGAAAAACTGTCGTTATTAAAACTTTAACTACAGAAACTATCCAACACAACCACCCCATTCTCCTCCCACACATCCTCTACCAAACTAGCTCAATAAACTCTCGCAACTCACAGCTAAACGCCCGCCATCAACACTCTTTTTTATCTTGACATTTCATTCTCACCCTCACAACCAACCAAATACTACATTTTCTCCACCCACCCGCGCAATTTTCTTCACTCAACCCATCCACCAAACCCAACCCAATCCCCCTGCCAATAAAAAACAAACAAAAACACAATCCACATACCCAAACCAAAACCAATCTTT